GTTAGTGTAGCTTAATGTAAAGCAAAGCACTGAAAATGCTTAGATGGATTCTATAATCCCATAAACACAAAGGTTTGGTCCCGGCCTTATTATTAGTTATAGGTAAACTTACACATGCCAGAATCCCCGCACCAGTGAAAAAATCCCTAAAAATCTTAATTGATAAAAAGGAGAGGGTATCAAGCACACTTATTGTAGCTAAAGACGCCTTGCCTAGCCACGCCCCCACGGGAAACAGCAGTGATAAAAATTAAGCTATGAACGAAAGTTTGACTTAGTTATACCTTTTAGGGTTGGTAAATTTCGTGCCAGCCACCGCGGTCATACGATTGACCCAAACTAATAATTTTATCGGCGTAAAGCGTACAACAGAATAAATCCCAAAATAGAATTAAAAGTTTTCTTATATGTAAAAATTCATTGAATTTACTAAAATCAATAACGAAAGTAATTCTAGTACATCTGATGTACGACAGCTAAGATCCAAACTGGGATTAGATACCCCACTATGCTTAGCCGTAAACTTAAGTGGTTTCCAACAAAATCACCCGCCAGAGAACTACTAGCCACTGCTTAAAACTCAAAGGACTTGGCGGTACTTTATACCTGTCTAGAGGAGCCTGTTCTATAATCGATGAACCCCGCTATACCTTACCACCCCTTGCTAATTCAGCCTATATACCGCCATCTTCAGCGAACCCTGTCAAGGTCCAATAGTGAGCACAATGATAATCGTAAATACGTTAGGTCAAGGTGTAGCCTATGAGGTGGAAAGCAATGGGCTACATTTTCTAGTTTAGAAAATCACGGATCCTCTTATGAAACTGAGAGGTGAAGGAGGATTTAGTAGTAAATTAAGAATAGAGAGCTTAATTGAACTAAGCAATGAAGTATGCACACACCGCCCGTCGCTCTCCTCAAGTAAATAAATTTGGATACATTCTTAATAAACCAACAAAAATATTAGAGGAGATAAGTCGTAACAAGGTAAGCATACTGGAAAGTGTGCTTGGAAAAATCACAGTGTAGCTTAAAATAAAGTCTCTGGCCTACACCCAGAAGATTCCATCATAGTGGACACTTTGAACTATTTCTAGCCCAAACACATATAATCTAAACTATAAATTTCAACTTAAATAAAACATTTAGCAAAATTAAAGTATAGGAGATAGAAATATTTATTAGGAGCTATAGAGATAGTACCGTAAGGGAAAGATGAAAGAATTTAATAAAAGTACAAAAAAGCAAAGATTAACCCTTCTACCTTTTGCATAATGAATTAACTAGAAAAACCATAACTCAAAGAATTTTAGCTATGAACCCCGAAACCAAACGAGCTACCTAAGAACAATTTATCGAATGCACCCGTCTATGTGGCAAAATAGTGGGAAGATTTTTAGGTAGAGGTGAAAAGCCTATCGAGCTTGGTGATAGCTGGTTACCCAATAAATGAATTTCAGTTCAACTTTAAATTTACCTAAAGGAAATTTAAACTCAATGTAAATTTAAAATATAATCTAAAGAGGGACAGCTCTTTAGATCAAGGATACAACCTTAACTAGAGAATAAATACTAAGAATATCCATAGTTGGCCTAAAAGCAGCCATCAATTAAGAAAGCGTTCAAGCTCAACATAAACTTTATCTTAATACCCTTAATAAAAATGAATTCCTAGAAACATATTGGGTCAATCTATAATACTATAGATGAGACACTGTTAATATGAGTAACAAGAATATTTTCTCCTAGCACAAGTTTATAACAACCCGGATAACCATTGTTAGTTAACAATTAGTAGAAATAAACCAAATATAAATTTTCTACCCAATCCAATGTTAATCCAACACAGGAGTGCATTAAGGAAAGATTAAAAGGAATAAAAGGAACTCGGCAAACACAAACCCCGCCTGTTTACCAAAAACATCACCTCTAGCATTACAAGTATTAGAGGCACGGCCTGCCCAGTGACTAAAGTTAAACGGCCGCGGTATCCTGACCGTGCAAAGGTAGCATAATCATTTGTTCCTTAATTAGGGACTAGTATGAATGGCTTAACGAGGGTTTAACTGTCTCTTATTCCCAATCAGTGAAATTGACCTACCCGTGAAGAGGCGGGTATATAATAATAAGACGAGAAGACCCTATGGAGCTTTAATTTAATAGTTCATTTTATCTAAACATTACACCTAATGGTACAAAAAACAAAATTTTGAACTAAAAATTTCGGTTGGGGTGACCTCGGAGAAAAGAAAATCCTCCGAATAACAAAACCTAGACTTACAAGTCAAAGTGTCCTATACGTTACTTATTGACCCAAATAATATTTGATCAACGGAACAAGTTACCCTAGGGATAACAGCGCAATCCTATTCTAGAGTCCCTATCGACAATAGGGTTTACGACCTCGATGTTGGATCAGGACATCCCAATGGTGCAGCCGCTATTAATGGTTCGTTTGTTCAACGATTAAAGTCCTACGTGATCTGAGTTCAGACCGGAGTAATCCAGGTCGGTTTCTATCTATTAACTATTTTTCCCAGTACGAAAGGACAAGAAAAATAGAGCCAACTTACCCAAAGTGCCCTAAAACTAATGAATGAAATTATCTCAATTCAAAACTTAAGTACATATTATGACCCAAGATAAGGGTTAATTAGGGTGGCAGAGCCCGGTAAATGCATAAGATTTAAAACCTTATAATCAGAGGTTCAATTCCTCTCCCTAATAAGTGTCACTCTTTAATGTTTTACTAACACTCCTTCCAGTCTTAATTGCCATAGCTTTTCTTACTCTAGTAGAACGAAAAATTTTAGGTTATATACAACTACGTAAAGGCCCAAACATTGTTGGACCATATGGAGTCCTTCAACCATTCGCAGATGCAATAAAACTATTCATTAAAGAACCACTACGTCCACTCTCCTCATCAGTATCTCTATTTATCATTGCTCCAACCCTAGCCCTTACTCTAGCACTTTCACTCTGAATTCCACTTCCTATACCCTTTCCATTAGCTAATCTAAACCTAGGAGCACTATTTATCCTAGCTACCTCAAGCTTAGCTGTATACTCAATTCTATGATCAGGCTGAGCCTCAAACTCTAAATATGCCTTAATTGGAGCATTACGAGCAGTAGCTCAAACAATCTCCTACGAAGTGACACTAGCTATTATTTTACTTTCAATCCTCCTAATAAGCGGGTCATTCTCTTTATCATCATTAATTATATCCCAAGAATCTTCATGATTCCTCTTATCTACATGGCCCCTAGCATTTATATGATTCGTATCAACACTAGCAGAGACCAACCGAGCTCCATTCGACCTAACCGAAGGAGAATCAGAATTAGTCTCAGGTTTTAATGTAGAATACGCCGCAGGTCCATTCGCACTATTCTTTATAGCCGAATATATAAACATTATTCTAATAAATGCTTTATCAACTGTTATCTTCCTTAGTTCTCTAATCCTACCAAAGTTACCAGAACTGTTCACATTAAACTTCATAACTAAAACATTATTACTTACAACACTCTTCTTATGAATTCGAGCATCATACCCTCGATTCCGCTATGACCAATTAATGCACTTACTATGAAAAAACTTCCTCCCACTCACACTAGCATTTTGCATATGGCATATCTCTCTTCCAATTATTTTAGCAAGTATCCCTCCATACATATAGAAACATGTCTGATAATAGAATTACTTTGATAGAGTAAAAAATAGAGGTGAAAGCCCTCTTGTTTCTAGAACTTTAGGACTTGAACCTAAACCTAAGACTTCAAAAATCTCCGTGCTACCATTACACAATGTCCTATTAAGTAAGGTCAGCTAAACTAAGCTATCGGGCCCATACCCCGAAAATGTTGGTCTCAATCCTTCCCGTACTAATTAATGTACTAGCACTCATCATCATCCTACTCACAGTCTTCCTCGGATCAATAATTACCATCCTTAGTTCACATCTGATTCTTATATGAGCTGGCCTAGAAATAAGCATACTTGCAATTATTCCCGCATTAATATATAACTCAAACCCACGATCTACAGAAGCCGCAACTAAATATTTCCTAACCCAAGCAACCGCCTCAATAATCTTCCTTCTAGCTATTATTTTAAATTATAATAACCTAGGTTCATGGGAATTTCACTATAATACAGAATATTATATTTTTACCTTAGTCCTCTTAGCACTAATAATAAAACTTGGTTTAGCACCTTTCCATTTCTGAGTTCCTGAAGTCACACAAGGCATCCCAATTCTAAGTGGCCTTCTCCTACTAACATGACAAAAAATTGCTCCATTAGCTATTCTATTTCAAATCTCCTATTCCATTAACTCAACCATCGTACCCCTCTCAGCTATTATATCCGTATTCATCGGAGGATGAGGAGGACTTAACCAAACTCAACTACGAAAAATCCTAGCCTATTCTTCAATCGCCCACATAGGATGAATAGTGGCAGTAACTATATACAACCCATCCATAATACTCCTAAACCTAATTATCTATATATTCCTCACTACCTCCATATTTATTACAATTTACATCAATAATTCAACTTCAATCGCCTCACTAACAAAAATATGAAATAAGTCTCCACTAATAATTTCTACAACACTAATTATCCTACTATCACTAGGAGGTCTACCCCCTCTCACAGGATTCTTACCAAAATGAATAATTATTATTGAACTAACAAAAAACAACTGTATCTTCATAGCCCTATCAATAACAATAATAGCCCTACTTAATCTATACTTCTATACACGACTAATCTATGCATCGTCCATAACTATATTTCCCTCAACAAATAACATAAAAACCAATATTCACCAAACCAACAACAAAAACAACCTATTCCTACCTCCATTAATCATTATCTCCTCTCTAGCCCTTCCACTTTCTCCTATTATTAATGTGCTATATTAGAAGTTTAGGATAAACAAAAGTCCAAGGGCCTTCAAAGCCCTAAGTAAATTTAACCATTTAACTTCTGCATAAGGATTACAAGAACCTATCTTGCATCTTTTGAACGCAAATCAAACACTTTTATTAAGCTAAATCCTCCTAGATCGGTGGGTTCCAACCCCACGAAAATTTAGTTAACAGCTAAATACCCTAAACAACTGGCTTCAACCTACTTCTCCCGCCTTGAAGGAAAAAAAAGGCGGGAGAAAAGGTCCCGGCAGCAGCAAGCTGCTCCTTTGAATTTGCAATTCAACATGAAAAATCACCTCAAGACCCTGATAGAAAGAGAAACTATTCTCTGTTTTTAGATTTACAGTCTAATGCTCTACTCAGCCATTCTACCTATGTTCGTAACTCGTTGATTATTTTCAACAAATCACAAAGATATTGGAACCCTTTACCTCATATTTGGTGCTTGAGCAGGAATAGTAGGAACTGCCCTAAGTATTCTTATTCGAGCGGAACTGGGACAACCAGGAGCTCTCCTTGGAGATGACCAAATTTATAATGTAGTAGTTACAGCTCATGCATTTATTATAATTTTCTTCATAGTTATACCTATCATAATTGGAGGTTTTGGAAACTGACTTGTTCCACTAATAATTGGTGCTCCTGATATAGCCTTCCCTCGAATAAATAATATGAGTTTTTGATTACTTCCACCATCATTTCTACTACTTTTAGCCTCTTCTATAGTAGAAGCCGGAGCTGGAACTGGTTGAACAGTATATCCTCCACTAGCAGGCAATCTTGCCCATGCTGGAGCTTCCGTAGACTTAACAATTTTTTCACTACATTTAGCAGGAGTATCATCTATCTTAGGTGCTATCAACTTCATCACTACAATTATTAATATAAAACCACCAGCAATTACGCAGTATCAAACCCCATTATTTGTATGATCAGTTCTTATTACAGCAGTTCTTCTTCTCTTATCTCTTCCAGTTCTAGCAGCAGGAATTACTATATTACTTACAGACCGTAATTTAAATACAACCTTCTTTGACCCAGCTGGAGGGGGCGACCCTATTCTTTACCAACACTTATTTTGATTCTTTGGACACCCAGAAGTTTATATTCTAATTCTTCCTGGATTTGGGATTATTTCACATATTGTCACCTATTACTCTGGTAAAAAGGAACCTTTTGGTTATATAGGAATAGTCTGAGCAATAATATCTATTGGGTTCCTAGGATTTATTGTATGAGCTCACCATATATTTACAGTAGGACTTGACGTTGATACCCGAGCCTATTTTACTTCTGCCACAATAATTATTGCTATTCCAACAGGCGTAAAAGTTTTTAGTTGATTAGCCACTCTACACGGAGGAAATATTAAATGATCTCCAGCTATACTATGAGCTCTAGGATTTATCTTCCTCTTTACTATTGGAGGCCTAACAGGAATCGTACTTTCTAATTCATCCCTAGATATTGTCCTTCACGATACATACTATGTAGTTGCCCATTTCCACTATGTTTTATCTATAGGTGCTGTTTTTGCTATTATAGCTGGCTTTATCCACTGATTTCCTTTATTCACAGGTTATACACTAAATGACACTTGAGCTAAAATTCATTTCGCTACAATATTTGTTGGAGTAAACATAACATTCTTCCCTCAACATTTCTTAGGTCTTTCAGGGATACCACGACGTTATTCTGACTATCCAGATGCCTATACTACATGAAACATCGTATCATCTATAGGATCATTCATTTCTCTCACAGCTGTTCTAATTATAGTATTTATAATCTGAGAAGCCCTAGCATCAAAACGAGAAGTTGAATCAGTTGAACTAACTACAACAAACCTGGAATGACTTCACGGATGTCCCCCTCCATACCATACATTCGAAGAACCAGTTTATGTAAAAGTAAACTAAGAAAGGAAGGAATCGAACCCCCTAAAATTGGTTTCAAGCCAACATCATAACCTCTATGTCTTTCTTGTAAGATATTAGTAAAATAATTACATAACTTTGTCAAAGTTAAATTATAGGTTAATAATCTGTATATCTTATATGGCTTATCCATTCCAATATGGCCTTCAGGATGCTACTTCTCCAATTATAGAAGAACTTATACATTTTCATGACCATACATTAATAATTGTATTCCTAATTAGTTCATTAGTACTTTATATTATCTCCCTAATACTAACTACTAACCTTACACATACAAGTACTATAGACGCCCAAGAAGTAGAAACTATTTGAACAATCCTACCAGCTGTAATTCTTGTATTAATTGCTTTACCATCTTTACGAATTCTATATTTAATAGACGAAATTAATAACCCAGTCCTAACTGTAAAAACTATAGGACATCAATGATACTGAAGTTATGAATACACGGACTATGAAGACTTAAATTTTGACTCATACATAATTCCAACATCCGAACTAAAACCTGGAGAACTCCGACTTTTAGAAGTTGATAATCGAGTGGTATTACCTATAGAACTACCTATTCGTATATTAATCTCTTCAGAAGATGTCCTCCATTCATGAGCAGTACCCTCACTAGGACTAAAAACTGATGCTATTCCAGGGCGATTAAACCAAGCCACTTTAACATCAACTCGCCCAGGCCTATTCTATGGCCAATGTTCAGAAATTTGTGGGTCTAACCACAGCTTCATACCAATCGTCCTAGAAATAGTTCCACTAAAACACTTTGAAGACTGATCTATATCAATAATTTAATCATTGTGAAGCTTTTAGCGTTAACCTTTTAAGTTAAAGATAGGGAATAACCTTCTCCACATTGACAAATGCCACAACTAGATACATCAACATGATTCAACATAATTTTATTTTCCCTAATTACCCTATTTATTATTTTTCAACTAAAATTCTCAAAATTTAATTTCTACATAACACCCACTTCTAAAACAATTAATATAACAAAAAAACCTAATCCTTGAGAATTAAAATGAACGAAAATTTATTCGCCTCTTTCTCTACCCCTACATTAATAGGAATTCCCATTGTCATTGCCATTATTATACTTCCAACTATTTTATTTTCACACTCTAATCGTATTTTTAATAACCGACTAGTAATATTCCAACAATGAATCATCCAACTAATTACTAAACAAATAATGTCTATTCACTCACAAAAAGGACGCTCATGGACTCTATTACTTATCTCACTAATTATCTTTATTGGTTCAACCAATCTCTTAGGCCTTCTACCACATACATTCACCCCAACAACACAACTATCAATAAATCTAGGAATAGCAATCCCACTTTGAGCCGGAGCAGTAATCCTAGGATTTCGTAACAAAACAAAATCTGCCCTAGCCCATTTCCTTCCACAAGGAACACCTATCCCTTTAATTCCTATACTAATTATTATCGAAACAATCAGCTTATTTATCCAACCAATAGCCTTAGCAGTTCGATTAACTGCTAATATCACAGCTGGTCATCTACTAATTCATCTTATTGGAGGAGCAACTTTAGCTCTATTATCAATTAATATCCCCACAGCTTTAATTACATTTTTAATCCTAACCCTACTAACTATTCTAGAATTTGCCGTAGCACTAATTCAAGCCTACGTTTTCACCCTTCTAGTTAGCCTCTATCTACATGATAATACCTAATGACCCACCAAACCCACGCCTTCCACATAGTTAATCCAAGCCCATGACCATTAACAGGAGCCTTTTCAGCCTTTCTATTAACCTCTGGGTTGGTAATATGATTCCATTTCAACTCAACAACCCTGCTATTTTTAGGTCTTACTGCAAATCTACTGACTATAATTCAATGATGACGGGATGTAATTCGTGAAGGTACCTTCCAAGGCCATCACACACCCGTAGTCCAAAAAGGCCTACGTTACGGAATAATCTTATTTATTATTTCAGAAGTTTTCTTCTTTGCAGGTTTCTTCTGAGCCTTCTACCATTCCAGCCTAGCCCCCACACCTGAACTCGGAGGTTGCTGACCTCCAACAGGTATCAACCCTTTAAACCCTCTTGAAGTCCCACTCCTGAATACAGCTGTTTTACTTGCTTCAGGAGTATCTATCACTTGAGCCCACCATAGTCTAATAGAAGGAAAACGATTACATATAAATCAAGCTCTTCTCATCACCATTCTATTAGGTCTTTATTTCACTATTCTCCAAGCATCAGAATACTTTGAGACACCTTTTACTATCTCAGATGGTATCTATGGCTCAACTTTCTTTATAGCCACCGGCTTCCATGGACTTCATGTAATTATTGGCTCAACATTTCTTTTAGTATGTCTTCTACGACAATTTAATTACCATTTTACCTCTAAACATCACTTCGGCTTCGAAGCTGCAGCATGATACTGGCATTTCGTAGACGTAGTATGGCTATTCCTATATGTCTCTATCTATTGATGAGGATCATATTCTTTTAGTATTAACTAGTACATCTGACTTCCAATCAGACAGTTCTGGTATAACCCAGAAAAGAATAATAAACCTAGTCATAGCACTTACAACTAACATTATCCTAGCTTTAATTCTAGTAACTGTAGCTTTCTGACTACCCCAACTTAATATCTACTCAGAAAAAGCAGGACCATATGAATGTGGATTTGATCCAATAGGATCAGCTCGTCTACCATTTTCAATAAAATTCTTCCTAGTCGCAATCACATTCCTTTTATTTGACCTAGAAATTGCCCTTCTCCTTCCACTTCCATGAGCATCACAATCTAACAACCTAATAACAACCCTTATTATAGCCTTAATCTTAATCATTATTCTTATCTTAGGGCTTCTATACGAATGACTGAATAAAGGACTTGAATGAACAGAATAAAGTGGTAATTAGTTTAACTAAAACAAATGATTTCGACTCATTAAATCATGGATTCTACCCATGTATACCAAATGTCCCCAGTATTTCTTAACCTCCTTCTAGCATTTTCTCTAGCTTTACTAGGAACACTATTATTCCGCTCCCATATAATGTCCACACTCCTATGTTTAGAAGGCATAATACTCTCACTTTTTCTAATAACCTCATTAATCTCATTAAATTCTCAATTCCCACTCGCCTTCATTATTCCAATTATTATTTTAGTCTTCGCAGCATGTGAAGCAGCCGTAGGATTAGCTCTACTTGTTATAGTATCTAACTCTTATGGGACTGACTATGTCCAAAATCTTAACCTCCTACAATGCTAAAAATTGTAATTCCCTCAATTATAATTCTCCCATTAACCTGACTCTCAAAAAACAATATAATTTGAATTAATACTACTTCCTATAGCCTTATTATTAGTCTCATTACACTTTTTACACTTAATCAACACAACGATATTAGCTCTAATTTTTCAACAGTGTGTTTTTCAGATCCCCTCTCTTCACCTTTAATTATTTTAACAACATGGCTTCTTCCACTAATACTATTAGCCAGTCAAAATCACCTAAAAAAAGAACCTATAGTATATAAAAAAATCTATATTTCCTTACTAACATCCCTACAAATTCTCTTAATTATAACATTTTCAGCAACAGAACTCATTCTATTTTACATCCTATTTGAAGCAACATTAATTCCAACACTAATTATTATCACCCGGTGGGGCAATCAAACAGAACGTCTAAACGCCGGACTTTACTTCCTATTTTATACGTTAATTGGCTCTATTCCTCTTCTAATTGCCCTAATTCACTCTCATAATCTCATAGGAACAATAAACTTTATTCTCCTAAATATTCAACAACCAACAAGTCCCTCCTCTTGATCTAACCATATTATATGACTAGCTTTCATAATAGCATTTATAGTTAAAATACCACTATATGGCGTTCATCTATGACTCCCAAAAGCTCACGTAGAAGCTCCCATTGCCGGATCAATAATTTTAGCCGCAATCTTACTAAAATTAGGCGGATATGGAATAATACGGATTTCCATCCTACTTGACCCCATTAACAAAACCATAGCTTATCCATTTATTCTCCTATCTCTATGAGGAATAATTATAACAAGCTCAATTTGCCTACGACAAACTGATCTCAAATCTCTTATTGCTTATTCCTCAGTCAGCCACATAGCACTGGTAATTGTTGCAGTAATAATTCAAACACCATGAAGCTATATAGGAGCTACAGCACTAATAGTCGCACATGGTTTAACCTCCTCCTTACTATTTTGCTTAGCTAATACCAACTACGAACGAATTCATAGCCGAACCATAATCTTAGCTCGAGGTATACAAACAATTTTACCATTAATAGGCACATGATGAATACTAGGAAGTTTAGCTAATCTTGCTCTTCCACCCTCAATTAACTTAATTGGTGAATTAGTTATTATTACATCCTCGTTTTCATGAGCCAACTCCACCATTCTATTAATAGGAATAAATATTTTAATTACAGCCCTATATTCTCTGTATATACTAATTTCAGCTCAACGAGGAAAAACTACTCATCATACAAAAAATATTTCACCCTCCCATACACGAGAATCAACAATTATGGCCCTTCATGTTTTACCAACAATTCTCTTATCACTAAATCCTAAATTTATTTTAGGATTTCCATATTGTAAATATAGTTTAAAAAACATTAGACTGTGAATCTAAAAATAGAGGTATTAACTTCTTATTTACCAAGAAAGAATGCAAGAACTGCTAACTCATGCTACCGTAGATTAAACATACGGCTTTCTTAACTTCCATAGGATAGTAGTAATCCGTTGGTCTTAGGAACCAAAAATTTGGTGCAACTCCAAATGAAAGTAATTAATATATTACACTCACTAAACTTTTTCATCTTATTAACTCTAATATTACCACTATTATTATCTTTTACCAAAATAATTAAATCAACTAACCTCCCAACACATGTAACCAATTCAATTAAACTATCATTTTTAATAAGCCTAATACCACTAATATCATTTCTTCTTCTTAACAATGAATTTATAGTTTCTAATTGACACTGAGTAACACTTAATTCAATCAAACTTTCCATAAGCTTCAAATTTGACTTCTTCTCTATCATCTTTATTCCCATTGCCTTATTCGTCACATGATCAATTATAGAATTCTCCCTATGATATATACACTCAGATCCTAACCTAGATCGATTCATAAAATACCTTCTCATATTTCTCATAACTATAATTATTTTAGTATCCGCTAACAACCTATTCCAACTATTCATTGGTTGAGAAGGAGTAGGGATTATATCATTCCTACTAATCGGCTGATGATTTGGACGCACTGACGCAAATACAGCAGCCTTACAAGCCATCTTATACAATCGAATTGGTGATATTGGCTTTATTCTAGCTATAACTTGATTCTGTACTAACCTTAACTCATGAGAGCTTCAACAAATTTTCGCTATCTCTACAAACACCATAAACACCCTACCTCTGTTAGGTCTTTTACTAGCGGCAACTGGTAAATCAGCCCAATTTGGACTTCATCCCTGACTACCATCAGCAATAGAAGGACCCACCCCAGTTTCTGCCCTACTCCATTCAAGTACAATAGTTGTAGCAGGGATTTTCCTAATAATTCGATTTTTCCCACTAACTAACAACAACCAAACAATCTTAACTCTAATACTTTGCCTAGGAGCTCTTACAACACTTTTCACAGCTATCTGTGCATTAACACAAAATGATATCAAAAAAATTGTGGCCTTTTCTACATCAAGTCAATTAGGATTAATAATAGTTACCTTAGGTATTAACCAACCCCACTTAGCATTCCTTCATATCTGTACCCACGCCTTTTTTAAAGCTATATTATTTATATGCTCTGGCTCCATTATCCACAGTTTAAACGACGAACAAGATATTCGAAAAATAGGAGGCTTAGCCAAACCAATACCATTTACTTCCTCCTGCTTAACAATTGGAAGCTTAGCACTTACCGGAACCCCTTTCCTTACAGGTTTCTACTCAAAAGACCTAATTATTGAAACCATAAACACGTCTTATACCAACGCCTGAGCCCTCATTATCACACTTATCGCAACCTCCCTAACAGCTGTTTACAGCACACGTATTATCTTTTTTGTAGTCATATCTAAACCCCGATTTCCCCCAATTATCTCCATCAACGAAAACAACCCACAACTAAAAAAAGCCATTAACCGACTCGCTCTTGGTAGCATTTTTGCCGGCTTCCTAATTTCTAAATTTATTCCACCCATAAACAACCCCATTATAACTATGCCTCTATACTTAAAACTAACAGCTTTATTAGTCACCATTTTAGGCTTTACAATCGCTATAGAACTTAATAATCTTACATTCTTCCTAACATCTAAATACTCATCATCAATACACCACTTTTCATCCTTACTAGGCTTTTTCCCTTCTATTTTTCACCGATTATTACCAAATAAAAACCTAAAATTCAGCCAAAATATTGCCTCAAACTTAATAGACCTAATCTGACTAGAAAAAGCAATCCCAAAAACAATTGCTTACTCCAACATTTTAGCCTCTATAAAAATCACTAACCAAAAAAGCCTAATTAAACTTTACTTTCTTTCATTCCTTATTACTATTACATTAATTTTACTTTTTCAAGTACCTAGTTTCCACGAGTGATTTCAATGATAATAAAAATACTAACAAAAAGAGATCAACCAGCCACTACTACTATTCAACCAGCACAACTATATATAGCTGACACTCCTACTCCATCTTCCCCTACTAAACCAATTTCCTCACCTTCAAAAACAACTCAATCTCCCATATTATTGAATTCAACAACCAATTCAACATTCTCCACACTACTAAATCATAACATTAAACCTAATTCTATTAAAACTCCCAATACAATTCCACCAAAAATTAATCAATTAGAACTTCATGTTTCAGGATATTCTTCCGAAGCTATAGCTGTAGTATACCCAAAAACCACCAACATACCACCCAAATAAATTAAAAACACTATTAAACCTAAAAACCGACCACCAGAATTCAACACCAACCCACACCCTACACAACCACTAAAAATCAACCCTAAACCCCCATAAATAGGAGATGGCTTAATAGCCAACCCAATAAAACCTATTACATAGGCAACACTAAAAATAAATACATAATTTATCATAATTTCTACATAGCACTTAACTAAGACCAATGACATGAAAAATCATCGTTGTAATTCAACTATAGAAACCTTAATGCTTAACATACGAAAATCTCACCCATTATTAAAAATTATTAATCACTCACTAATTGACCTTCCAGCACCCTCAAACATCTCTGTATGATGAAATTTCGGATCCCTACTAGGGATCTGCCTAGGTCTTCAAATTATCACAGGCTTATTCTTAGCTATACATTATACCTCAGACACCCTAACAGCATTTTCATCAGTAACCCATATTTGTCGAGACGTCAATTATGGATGAATCATCCGATATTTACATGCCAACGGAGCATCTATATTTTTTATTTGCCTTTTTCTCCATGTAGGCCGAGGAATATACTACGGATCATACAATTACCTAGAAACATGAAATATCGGCGTTATTCTATTATTCACTGTAATAGCAACAGCATTTATAGGATATGTACTCCCATGAGGACAAATATCATTTTGAGGAGCTACAGTCATCACTAACCTTTTATCAGCCATCCCCTACGTAGGAACTTCCTTAGTAGAATGAATCTGAGGTGGATTCTCAGTAGATAAAGCTACATTAACACGCTTCTTTGCATTCCACTTTATCCTCCCATTCATCATTACTGCCCTAGTAATTGTTCACCTCTTATTCCTTCATGAAACAGGGTCAAACAATCCCACAGGATTAAACTCTGATGCAGACAAAATTCCATTTCACCCTTATTATACTATTAAAGATATCTTAGGCTTTATTATTATATTCTTATTCCTCATAATCCTAGTCCTATTCTCACCAGATATGTTAGGAGATCCAGACAACTATACTCCAGCAAACCCACTAAATACACCACCCCACATTAAACCAGAATGATATTTTCTTTTCGCCTACGCTATCCTACGCTCTATTCCAAATAAACTAGGTGGTGTATTAGCCCTAATCCTCTCTATCCTCATTTTAATTCTATTACCACTACTACATACATCTGCCCAACGAAGCTTAATATTCCGCCCAATTAGTCAATGCCTATTTTGAATTCTAGTAGCTGACCTATTTACTCTAACATGAATTGGAGGACAACCAGTTGAACACCCATTTATTATTATTGGACAACTAGCCTCAATCCTATACTTCCTTATTATCCTCGTTCTGATACCACTAGCTGGCATTCTAGAAAACAAAATCATAAAAGTCTCAAAATGCTTAGGTAGTATACTTATTTATTACTTTGGTCTTGTAAACCAAAAATGGAGAACTTATTCTCCCCAAAGCATCAAGGAAGAAAAATACATCCCACCACCAGCACCCAAAGCTGGCATTCTAATCATAAACTATTCCTTGACATCTATAAAATTCTTATAAAATTCTTAATTTCCCCTTATGGTTTTAGTACATATTACTTATATATGTATATAGTACATTAAATTATTTTCCGCTAGCATATAAGCATGTACATAATATCCTTATATTACATAAGTACATATTATTATATATATTACATAACTGTACTACCACATGAATATTCTCTACCATTAATTATGTATTCTCCAAGACATTAACCATTAATCCATTGTACAGTTATACAACATGAATATTATATACTGCTAGAACTTAATGCTCCAAGACTTCTCTGTGTTATCAGACATACACCATAAAGTCAGTTTATATTCTCTTCCATATGACTATCCCCTTCCCCATTTGGTCTATTAATCTACCATCCTCCGTGAAACCAGCAACCCGCCCACCAATGCCCCTCTTCTCGCTCCGGGCCCATACCACTTGGGGGTAGCTATCTTTGAATCTTTATCAGACATCTGGTTCTTACTTCAGGGCCATCATATGCGTTACCGCCCATTCGTTCCCCTTAAATAAGACATCTCGATGGATTAATGTCTAATCAGCCCATGCCCAACATAACTGTGGTGTCATGCATTTGGTATTTTTTTATTTTTAGGATGCTGTGACTCAGCATAGCCGTCAAGGCATGAGAGAGCCAATTATCATGTAGCTGGACTTTAAGTCAATATCCTTGCTTCGCACGACCAACCTTCAGGTGTTAGTGAATTAATGCTTTAGGACATAATATTATTTACACCAGAATTTTCTCTTACCAAACCCCCCCTTTCCCCCCCATCTTTCGCCAAACCCCAAAAACGAAAGCTTAATCTTCTTCATTTGATCATTAAAATATTGACTTAAATTTTTGTATGTGTCACAAAATTCAAAACTTTTTTACATAGCAAAATCAACTCAAATTTTCGCGCACAGTTAGCGATTAAATCTACTACACT